TGCAAATCATTTTTACATTTCTTATAGTAAACAAATAAAAACTTATTGTATATAAAATAGAAAAAAAAGATAAAATAAAAAATAAGCATTTAGGTATGCGTAAAAATAGATTCTAATCCGCGCCGCTTTTCAACCAAACAAGTAAATTTTGAGTAATATTGAAAAATAAATAATATAAATTAAAAGTGGAAGTTAATTGAATAATAGAAGAAGAAGCTCCATTTACTCAATGAATGACTCCCCTCTAAAACTTTTTGTTTGTCTACTACTTCTTATTTCTTATGTTTTTATTTATTTAAAATAATGAATGTATGAATCTAAACAAAAGATTTCCGATATATCCGGAAAAGAAGAAATATTAATCTTTGGTGAACAAGAGAAAAAGCATTATTATTTCGATACAAGACGACACAAGAAAAAGGAGTTCTACCTTTTCTTGTGTCGAATAGAAGATTAGGAAGACTTATAATCCTTCCTAGAGGTACCTGTTCCTTTCATTTCATTTATCCAGTCCTTGTCTTGTATCTTCTTCCTTTGTTTTTGTATACCTTAGGTTTAAGGAAGTTTACAGAAATACATATTTCATTTTTTTGATCAACAAGAATTCGGCGCTTTTTATCAACTTGATGGTAAGGAATTTCTGGATCTAAAAATTCATTTCATATAATTGAACCTTTTCAAACTGTTTCTTTTTAAGAACCAAAAAAATTTGTGCCAAAATAACAGATGCCAAGAAGAACAAAAGGCCTTGGACGCGTAATGGATCTTGAAGCACTATTTCTGCATCTCCCTGACCAAACCCCCCTACATTAGGATTGCTTGTTAATGGTTGATCAAGCTTGATAGATTCACCCTCTGAAACAAGAAGTTCTGGCCCTGGAGGTATAATATCAACCGCTTGGTGACCATCCGATGCATCAACTATGGTTATTTCATATCCCCCCTTTTCTTTACGTACTATTTTGCTTACTATACCCGCGGATGTAGCATTATAGACTGTATTGTTACTCTTGCTCCCATCAGGATAAATCTGACCCCTTCCCCTGTTCCCACCTACATATATAGGATATTTTAAGAAGTTAACGTCTTTCTTTGTAGCAGGGTCGGGGGAAAGAATGGGAAAGATGATTTCACTATATTTTTGACCTGGAACAGGACCTATCACAAGAATATTTCTTTTATTAGGACGATAACTCAGAAAAGACAGATTTCCTATCTTTTCTTTCACCTCGGGAGAAATACGATCGGTGGGGGCTAATTCGAATCCCTCGGGTAAAATAAGAACAGCCCCCACGTTCAAAGCCCCTTTTTTACCATTAGCAAGGACTTGTTTCACTTGCATATCATAAGGAATTCGAACAACTGCTTCAAATACAGTATCAGGAAGTACAGCTTGCGGAACTTCAATATCCACAGGCTTATTAGCTAAATGGCAATTGGCGCATACAATTCGCCCGGTTGCTTCTCGTGGATTTTCATAACTTTTCTGCGCAAAAATGGGATACGCATTTGAAATAGATGCTCGAGTTATTACATATATCATGATCGATACAGAAATAAATTGAGTCATCTGTTCCTTTACCCAAGAAAAAGTATTTCTATTTTGCATGATCCAATCATTGATCCCGGAATTTCTACAATAAATTAGATAGGTAGTTAGTATAGTTCCCTATCCACGAGTCTGCCATTGTACTGAAAAAATTCGACGAAAACAGGACAAAGGCCTTGAAAAGTATAAAGAATGAGAAAAATAAAAAATGCCCTTTTTTTACGTGAAAAAACTTTTTGATTGATATCAGGAAATCAAATCAGGAAATCAAATAAGTTTATCATTCATTCATTGAATGATAAATGACTACAAGCGAAGGAGATACGCGATTTAAAAAACGGAAGATCCAATATTTCACAATTGTATCTAGAATAACTGGAAAAGTGGAAACAAGACCAGATATAATTTGCTCATTATGAGCCAATCCAAAATCATTGTAGATCGAACCAATCATTAGTTCCCAACCATGGGTTGAGTGAAATCCAATCCATAAATCAGTAACTAAAAGAATAGAAAAAGCTTTTATTGTGTCACTTAAGTTATAGAAGAATTCCTGAATCCAAGAATTCAGAATAACAAGTTCTTCATTACCCAGAATAAAATAACCACTTAGAATAGTAAAACAGATTATATTTGTCGACAAATGCAAAATGATATGGAGATGATATTCATTATGTGTTTTGACCAATTGTATCGTTTCTTTGTGTATTCCTATACGAAGCTTTTTTATATGTGTCTCTGGGTATTCTTTTATCATTTCATCCAACAAGAATAGTTCTTCTAATTCTAGGAATTTTTCTAAAACATTTTTCTCTTGAATATCATTCAAAAAATTTTCGGATTGCCTAGTATTCCACCAATGAATAATCCAAAGTTCCAGACTTTTTTGAAATGAGAGAGAGATCCACCAGGGCAAAAATATTATAGATGCAAGATATGCGAGGGAAGCCAATGCTTTCTTTTTTTTCATTTTTTTTTCTATGAATTGTTAATGAACTGCTTCATTTGTCAACTTTATCTGATCTTATATTTCTCGAAAGCACGAGTTCTATAACAAGGTATCGAACCTATGGATCTATTCCCAGTTTTTTGTAAAAATGTAGTCCTTAGATCTAGAAAAAAGAATATAGAAATAAAAAAGAATATAGAAATAGAATTAAGGATCCCGTTTCGGATGAAATATATATATTTATAATAGAATAAGTAAATTCTAAGTAAATGGGATTTCCGAATATCTCAATTGGATAAATCCGAACGAATTTGTTCCTTTTGATAAAAATTCAAAAAACTTCAATTGGTACGCGCAGGAAATAGCCCAATTCGGCAGCTTTTTGTTCAATTTCTCGTGGAGTCAAATTCTCATCAGTACGAGTCAAGGGGATGGTTCCTTGGCCTCTGATTTCCATATAAAGAATACGACGAGGAAAAAGACCCTCTTTAACCTCCATTCTGATTGATTGGATATCTTTCATAAAGAAGCGAAGGAAAATGCGACGATTTATTCCGGGGAATCCCCAACGAAAAATACACATTATTCCTTCTTTTCTATCGAATCGATCATAACCACTACCTACATTCCACGATATTGTGCACCACAAATAGGAACTAATGAATAAACCCGCGATCCCATAGAACGACATCACGATCCCTTGTGGAAAAAAAAGAATTTGTTGAGAAGGAAATCCAGGTATCAGATTCCTACCAAGATAACTAGAAATTCCAACCACTAAGAATCCTAGTGAACCTAAAAAAAGAATAAAGGCCCAGAAAAAATTACTTGCTTTTCGAGACCCTGTTATAAGTTCTATCCATATATGTTCTGATCGCCAGTTCATACTATACTAGATCCGATTGCATTCGATTGGAATTCAGAAAAAAAAAATTGACTTTACTTTTCTTGATGCCAAAGTAACTTTCATCAACTAAAACTATTCTGATATGAACCCTTAGGAGTAATTGGTTAGATACATTGACTTTCTATTATAAAAATATTTGCCGATCGTTTTTATAACCCGTATATACATGGATTTATACGGATATCATGTATCCGCATGCATAACAGTTCTTTCATTTGTATTCGGAAAAAAGGCACATATCATACCGCATTACACTAAACAAATATCTGTACAAAAAAAAATATCTGGTTGGCCCCATCAGGTCTAGACAATCTTATTTTTTTGTACATGAAGAAATAAAGAAGCCATTGCAATCGCCGGAAATACTAGGCCTACTAAAGGGACAAAAAAAGAAGGTAAGTAAAGATCTGTCATAGAACGGGTACCTCAATTTAATATTTATATCTATTAATTTAATATTTGTATCTATTATAAATATAAAGATATCATAAGTATATCTATTATATTATATTATAATTATTATAAATAATATTAAGATAAATAATATTAAGTACTTAATAAGTGCAAGGAATGAGAACTAAATGAAAATTTAGTGTACCTATTCATCTTTCTACACGAATATGTATGACAACCCACTTTAAGTTTAAGAAATTTTATGAATTCTCCCGTCCTTAATACTCTTTCTATCTTACTAATAAAATAAAGAGTTTTTTTTATTAAAGATAAAGAGTTTATTATAAGTTCGCGACTCTAACTAAACTAATTCAACCCAACAAAAAGGGATTCGATTTCTAATAAAAAATGGAAGTTCTTGGTAGGTAAGGCATAGAAATCACTTCTATTTTTTCTAGATTTTAATATTTTCGTTCTATTTCTATATTATATATATCTGTTTTTCAAAGGAAAAAAACCGTGTAGTTGAAATAACTCACTCAGAACGCCTTTTAAAAGATTACGCGGTATGATTGGGTCGAATAAGCCCTTATGGAATAAATACTCAGCTGCTTGTGAACCGTCGGGTACTGTTTTATTCAATGTTTGTTCAATTACTCTTTTACCTGCGAAAGCAATGTACGCGTTAGGTTCAGCAATAATGACATCTCCCAACATACCAAAACTGGCCGTTACTCCACCAGTTGTAGGGGATGTAAGGATTGATACATAGAATAACTTTTTATTTGATTGATAATTATATGAAGCAGAAGATATTTTAGCCATTTGCATCAAGCTCAAACTTCCTTCTTGCATACGTGCTCCTCCGGAAGCACACACAATAATAACAGGTAGAGATCGATTAGTAGCATACTCGATCAAACGAGTTATTTTCTCGCCTACTACAGATCCCATACTACCCCCCAAAAACTGAAAATCCATAACCCCAATTGCTATGGGAATACCATTTAATTGACCTATGCCTGTTTGAACAGCTTCAGTTAAACCTGTTCTTTGTTGATAAGAATCAATACGATCTTTATAAGGTTCCTCCTCTGAATGAAATTCAATGGGGTCCATGGAGACCATATCTTCGTCCATAGGATCCCAAGTGCCCGGGTCAATCAAAAGTTCGATTCTATCTGAACTGCTCATTTTCAAAT